ATCTGGTTTACTTGTAAGTTTTACCGGGTACGCCTTATATACCGCTTTTGGGCAACCTTCTCAACAACTAAGAGATCCATTCGAGGAACACGGGGACTAGTTGAAGTAATGAGCCTCCCAATGCTGGGAGGCTCATTACTTCAATTGAGATAATGAAAAATCATTTTACCTTTTTAGTTGGAACTATAGGTGGTTCTCGAAAAAAAATAGCGAAAAAAATTATCCCTAGAGTCGAGACTAAAAGGAATGTATAAACCAATGCTTCCATAAATTCGATCGTGGTTTACAATTATAGCTTTCCTACTTGTTCGTTTTTTTTTTCATTTTCTTTTTGGGAATCATCTTGAAAGAGCAAAAATCAAAAAAGTGGTGATTCAAATTCACTCCGGTACTCTATGTAAAATCCCCCCAAAAAGAAAATAGAGGGGAAAAATACCAAAGTGGTCTTGTATCAGACTGCCTGTCTTCTTGTAGTTGGATCCCCAAGTTTTTGGAATGCTCCAAACTCTACTTGAGCATCCAAATCTGGGTCAATGCCGGCAAAAACATCTCTGAACAGGGTTCTAGCACCATGCCAAATGTGTCCGAAGAAGAAGAGCAAAGCAAACGAAGCATGCCCAAAAGTAAACCAACCCCTTGGACTGCTACGAAAAACACCATCGGATTTCAAAGTAGCACGATCTAATTCAAAAATTTCACCCAATTGAGCACGTCTAGCATATTTTTTCACAGTAGCAGGATCACTATAACTGACTCCATTAAGTTCGCCACCATAAAACTCAACGGTTACACCTACTTGTTCAACACTATACTTGGATTCTGCCCTTCGAAAAGGCACATCAGCTCTAACAATCCCGTCGCCGTCTACCAAAACGACCGGAAATGTTTCAAAAAAAGTGGGCATACGACGTACAAAAAGCTCACGCCCTTCTTTATCTCGAAAGATAGGGTGTCCTAACCATCCTACCGCTATTCCATCTCCGTTATCCATTGAGCCTGCCCTGAATAATCCTCCTTTTGCCGGATTATTGCCGATATAATCATAAAAAGCTAATTTTTCAGGAATTTTAGACCAGGCTTCTGATAAACTTTGATTTTCGGCTAGCCCGGCACTAACTCTTCGATATACCTCTTGCTGGAAATAACCCTGATCCCATTGATAACGAGTGGGACCAAACAATTCGATGGGAGTAGTTGCTGAACCATACCACATAGTTCCAGCAACAACAAAAGCTGCAAAAAAGACAGCCGCAATACTACTGGAGAGTACAGTTTCAATATTTCCCATACGTAATCCTTTGTATAGACGTTGTGGTGGTCGAACGCTAAGATGGAATAGACCCGCTAATATGCCCAGTGTACCTGCTGCAATATGATGAGAAGCTATTCCTCCCGGAACAAAAGGATCAAAACCTTCCACGCCCCACGACGGATTTACAGGCTGTACTCTTCCCGTTAGTCCATAAGGATCGGACACCCATATTCCAGGACCGTACAGACCTGTTACATGAAATGCACCAAAACCAAAGCAAGCTACCCCGGAGAGAAATAAATGAATTCCAAAGATCTTGGGCAAATCCAAAGAGGGTTTGCCTGTACGTTCATCAGAAAATATTTCTAGATCCCAATAGACCCAATGCCAGATAGCTGCCAAAAAGCATAAGCCAGAAAACACAATATGTGCCCCAGCTACACCTTCGTAACTCCAAATCCCCGGATTCGTTACAGTTCCTCCTGTGATACTCCAACCCCCCCATGAATTGGTTATTCCTAAACGAGTCATGAAGGGTATAACGAACATACCCTGTCTCCACATTGGATCAAGAATAGGGTCAGAAGGATCAAAAACTGCTAATTCATACAAAGCCATCGAGCCCGCCCAACCAGCAACCAGAGCCGTATGCATTATATGAACGGAAAGCAACCGGCCGGGATCATTCAATACAACGGTATGAACACGATACCAAGGCAAACCCATGGAAAATACCCCTTTATCGAAGAAAAATAGACACTACGTAACTTTATTGCATTGGAAAGGTTATACTATGACTATCCTATAGACTTCCCCTGTTCAGTAGATTATTTACTAATAAGGGTTATGATTCTATATTCTATTCGTAATAATATAATGGAAGAATTCTGTTCGTAAGAACAAAGAGAAGCAGATTTATTCTATACTCGATAAGTACCAATATGCAATGGTGGATTGAAACCATTTTCTATGAGTAAATGTGTCCATCCTTCATTTATCATTAGAAGGATCTATTCGTAAAAAATTTCCTTTATTTATTTTGTATTTCTTTCTAAATTTTTCTAATCTATGGATAAAATAAATATGATAAAGTCAATATTATAAAGACAATAAAACCATATTGTTACGTTTCCACATCAAAGTGAAATATAGTATTTAATTCCTTTTTTCTTTCAATCCATGCCTATTGGTGTTCCAAAAGTACCTTTCCGAAGTCCTGGAGAGGAAGATGCATCTTGGGTTGACGTATAGTGCGACTTGTCAGATATATTGGGTCATATGGGATTTCCCCGTTCTCTCCCCCGACCGAGATATCCTCTGTTTCGCCCAAGAAAGTAAATTGAATCATCCAAAAATTGGAGCGTGAACTGCAATTAAATGCATTATTTGGGGGAATTCATAGAATTATATCAATTAGAATAATTTATGGTTGGCTTTGGCTGGACGAAAAAATGAGGTATCCAGACTCCGTTTAGAAAAACCCAACTGGTAATATATTTATGATTACTCCGTGTATCATAAATGATTATTTGTAAAGTCATAACAACAAGAAATGGTGATGGGAAGCTTTGTCCTATATGTGCAAATCAAAATTGGGCGGATCTTTACCCGGAGTAGAGCATAAATCTAAAAAGATGAAAGAGGCCCATTCAGGAACAAGAAAATATCATCGTGATTTGGATTGAATTTCGATGAAAGAATACATCAATGAGAAGTAAATTCGATAAGTTTATTTACCCCCTTTTTATATTATCAAAGAAGAAATCAAAATGAATCTTTATTGAAAAATCGAAGAAAAAGCCCTTTCATTAACATTAAAAAATTTTAAAAATAAAAGAAAGAGGACTGGAATCTATACATTGATTCTTTTCTTCGCTATTTTTTTTGAACCGTATGCATCAAAAGGTGCATGTACGGTTCCTAAGGGATACAATTTTACCCTACTCAACCGACTTTATCGAGAAAGATTACTTTTTTTAGGCCAAGAGGTTGATAGCGAGATCTCGAATCAACTTATTGGTCTTATGGTATATCTCAGTATCGAGGATGAGACCAAAGATCTTTATTTGTTTATAAACTCCCCTGGTGGATGGGTAATACCCGGAGTAGCCATTTATGATACTATGCAATTTGTACGACCAGAAGTCCATACAATATGCATGGGATTGGCCGCGTCAATGGGATCTTTTATTCTGGTTGGAGGAGAAATTACCAAACGTCTAGCATTCCCTCACGCTTGGCGCCAATGAAGTTTTTTTATTTGAGAGAAAAAAGAAAACTATGCCTTCGCCATATGAATATTAAGTAATAATAGCATGGCACTTCGAATTCGATATGAAATTTTTTTTTTTAAGATTTGATTATGTATCGAGAGAGTAGTATGAGATAAAAGATATTTCCGACTTTCTCTTATCTATCGGAAGTCCAATTCAGCGTCACAAACTTGTTTGTTTTCACACCGATGGGCTCTTAATAATATTTAAGTTCTAAAATAAAAAAAAAGTGCGAAAAAACCAAATTTTCTTTTTTGGTTGGCTCAAAAATAAACTTTGGGATTGCTGAATCAAAGACAAAAAAAAGAATCCATTTAAAAATAGAAAGCAGCGGAGCCATCATAGTATTTTTTAACTTCTCCGAAAAAAAAGGGTGGCATTTTGATCATTTACCCATCTGAGGTTGATAGATTCTAGCTTTATCTTTCTTGAACGGGAAAGTAGGGGTCAATTTCATTATAGAGCCGTATGCAATGCATAAAAGATAATGCCCGTACGGTTGTTCAATTCTATCCTTTTTCCTATTTTTCTTTATCTTTCTTTCATCACACCAGATAGAACTATTATCAGGGTAATGATCCATCAACCTGCTAGTTCTTTTTATGAAGCACAAACGGGAGAATTTATCCTGGAAGCGGAAGAACTGCTGAAACTACGCGAAACCCTCACAAAGGTTTATGTACAAAGGACGGGCAAACCTTTATGGGTTGTATCTGAAGACATGGAAAGAGATGTTTTTATGTCAGCAACAGAAGCTCAAGCTTATGGAATTGTTGATCTTGTAGCAGTTGAATGAAAAAAATGGATTTTGTGCAAATCAGTGATTTGAGATTTTATCTATGAGTTGACTATATAAATATTAAATAAAAAATCCGGTTAGGATCAATCTAAACCAGCTCATTATGTATATGACTCAACATGCCAACTATTAAACAACTTATTAGAAATACAAGACAGCCCGTTCGAAATGTCACGAAATCCCCCGCTCTTCGGGGGTGTCCTCAGCGTCGAGGAACATGTACTAGGGTGTATGTGCGACTCGTTTAGATCATGAGCTGACACAAAAAAGCCAATAAAACCGCTTCCAGTATGAATGATCAGTACTAATGAATAGGATAGAATGGAAGAAGGGAATCCATTCACTATCTAAAAATAAGCAAATCTATCCTTCTATTGTGTATAAAGTTTATGGTTTCCATTGGTGCAAATCCAATCACCTGAATTTAAGATGAGAAACAATTCTCCATTGGTAGCAAATGGTTATCCATTAAGCGGAAAAATCTTATTGAAATTCAAAAAAAAACAGTTCTCGCTGGGTCAAGAACGGACTACGAGGGTCAGCTACCCAGCAAATTTTCATAATTAAATACCGTTACTGTATAGGTAGGTCTCTTTGTGAAAGACTTATTACTGGATAATTCATGGGTAGAGCCAAAGAGTGTGGTGTGAACTATACAAGTTACCAATAACATTGATGAAATATTAAATGAAGCCAAAGGCTCCGGTGTATAGAGAAGACCTCACCGTTTAAGAAGTAACCATAGAAACGAGGAAACCCACTATTTCTTTATTCATTTAATTTCTATTTCTTTTTTTGACTAGATTTTTGACACCTAGCAAAAGAAATTTGATTATTTCTTTCATATTCCGGAGTAAAATACTAAAAAATTGTGGTCGGGAAGGTTATAGTAGCCAAAGCCATTGGAATTTTTATTTTATACATTGGAAAAATCCGTTTGGTTATTAGTTATTAATAGGCCAGGACGGGAAAAATAATAACTGAAAGAAAAAAATCAATTAGTTATTTGTCAAAATTTTATTTATTCAATGACTAGAGTTAAACGCGGATATATAGCCCGAAAACGTAGAACAAAAATTCGTTTATTTGCATCAAGTTTTCGAGGGTCTCATTCAAGACTTACTCGAACTATTACTCAACAAAAAATAAGAGCTTTGGTTTCGGCTCATCGGGATAGGGATAAGCAAAAGAGAAATTTTCGTCGTTTGTGGATCACTCGAATAAACGCAGTAATTCGAGAAAAGGGAGTATCCTATAGTTATAGTAAATTAATACATGATCTATATAAGAGGCAGTTGCTTCTTAATCGTAAAATACTGGCCCAAATAGCTATATCAAATAGGAATTGTCTTTATATGATTTCCAACGAAATCAGAGAAAAGGTGGATTGGAAAGAATATACCGAAATTATTTAAATGGGGTTCCCCGGAGAATGAACTCCGGGAGGGTGGAGTTGGAGTCAAAATTACTCTGAGAAATACGCTTAAAGTAGTCAAAATGAATGAACACGTTCAATAAAAAAATCTTTTTTCCGATTCGTTTTTTTTTACGACACAAAAATCTGGATTCTCAGATTTGTCAAAAAAAAACACCAATCCATGTTTGAGTTCGGATTGGAATTCTGATTGAAGTGAACAAAAAACAAGCCTATTTATTTCTGGTTCTAAGACCGGTAGTTCTAGTGGTCGACTCAATTCTTTCAAATTGTTTCTCATTATTGAGAAAAGGTAACAAAGATAAAATACGAGCTTGTTTTATAGCAATAGTAATTAATCGTTGTTGTTTCAAGGTCAATCTATTCACTCGTCTAGATAATATTTTTCCCTGTTCACTAATAAATCGGCTAATTAAACTCATGTTTCTATAATCAATTCGATCCCCCGATTGAATCGGGGGCAAACGCCTACGAAAAGATCGCTTGGATTTAAGAAAGGGTCGCTTGGATTTATCCATGGTTTGTTTGTTTAGTTTATTTCTTATCCCGAAAATACTATTCCTTTATTGTCATTTTAACCCCAAATAGGATTCTTTTTATTTAAATGCAATATCTTCTATTTATATTTCAATGTGTTCTATATAATGTTATTTTTCCCCTTTCAAGGATAAGACATCCTCGGTTCAATCTATTTCTTTATTTCCCCATGAATCGTATGTTTGTAACAATAGGGACAGAATTTTCTCAAGTCTAATCGATTGGGCGTATTGTGCCGGTTCTTTTGAGTAATATATCTGGAAATACCCGTTGATACCTTCTTAACACCGTTTTGTATACAACTGGTACATTCCAAAATGACTGTTACCCGCGCACCTTTCTTCTTGGCCATGAACCTCCTTTGGATTTTTGATTTACTCAACTCTTCTAGTTTAATTCGAAATGAAGAAAAAGAAAGGAAGGAAAAAATAGAAGTTAGTAACTTGAAATCCAACTCTAAAAGAAAAAGAGAAAAATCAATTAAATCAAAGCAAAGCCCAAAGTCATACGTAGTAAATAATAAGTAAGACAATGATAATGAGTTCGAAAATCTATTTAACCCCGAGGGGCAGTTAAAGACTTGTATTCTTGCCCTAGACCACGACTTTTCTACTCTATACTCTACCCCCACGTTTAATTCGAATTTGAGACTGAGTCTCGCAGATGTTGAATCCGCTTTTATTCTTTCTCTTTCGTCCCTTATTCATTCTAAATTAGAAAAAAGAGAAAAAAGGGGGGATTAGTCACAGATATTTGATTCTATTTCTAATCTTCTTCATTCCTTCCGGTGTCAATAGCTATAATGAAAAAAAGGGGAATGTCAACGCATCGGGGAAAAAACGATTAATCTCTATCAATAGACCTGCTAAAGCCCCGAACCACAGCGTACTTAGTACTGGGGCCACGGAGAGATATGTTTTTAGATCTCGCATCGAAAAACCTCCTTTTTTTATTTTAATACATAAAGCATATATGATCAGATACATATGTAGTTAAGGGCTACTTAGAGTTGTATACGGAATCTCTAATTCCAATTGAAATCTACAACGATCCAGAAGATTTCCTTTTGTTATTATTATATATTAAATATGTTAAATGAGGCCAAAAAAAGACGAAACGGCCAGAAAACCTTGTTTCTCAATGCAGGAAATAGGGATGTGGAAAACAAGACAGGAATTCTCTACAATTACATTGTAGAACAATT